TTGAGTTTATGGGGGGTAGTATGGGATCTGTAGTGGGTGAGAAAATAACACGTTTGATCGAGTATGCTACCAATCAATTTTTACCTCTTATTCTAGTGTGTGCTTCCGGAGGAGCACGCATGCAAGAAGGAAGTTTGAGCTTGATGCAAATGGCTAAAATATCTGCTGCTTTATATGATTATCAATCAAATAAAAAGTTATTCTATGTAGCAATCCTTACATCTCCTACTACGGGTGGGGTGACAGCTAGTTTTGGTATGTTGGGGGATATCATTATTGCCGAACCCGATGCCTACATTGCATTTGCTGGTAAAAGAGTAATTGAACAAACGTTGAATAAGACAGTACCTGAGGGTTCACAAGTAGCTGAATATTTATTCCAAAAGGGCTTATTTGATCCAATCGTACCACGTAATCCTTTAAAGGGAGTTCTGAGTGAATTATTTCAGCTCCATGCTTTCTTTCCTTTGAATTAAAATTCAATTCAAGTAGAAACGTATAAGCCTTAATTTAATAATAAATGAAATGATTAAATTCATTCGCCATTTTATTATTTGTTTGGGGGCGACTGAGTACTTATTTAGTTTATAGGGATGAAAGTAAAAGTCTCAAGAATGTATTTTTCTTTAGTAACATAAGATTTACTTGTAGAAAGAATTATGGGGATTTTTTTTATCGATATTAAATTAAAATTCTAATATACTAGAAAAAAAATTAGAATAAATAGAACAGACCAATAATAATAATAAAAAATAAGTGGATTATCATATAGAAAGATGAATAAGCCCATTTAGTTACACTTTTGATTTCCATTCCATTTATTATATACTTACTATAATAGATTATATATTAGTATCTCTATAGATATTAGTATTTTTACTCCCTATTATATTTATTCCTTATTATATCTTAGTATATATAATAATATATACTCTTATTTTTTATATCTCCTTGTATATATTCAATACTCACTTCATATATAATTATACTAGTATAATTATATATGAAGTATAAAATATCTTTATAACAGGTTAAAATGTTAATATAACAATAAATAACAGGTATAAATATTAAATTGAGGTAACCATTCTATGACAATTATCAGCAACTTACCCGCTATTTTTGTGCCTTTAGTGGGCTTAGTATTTCCGGCAATTGCTATGGTTTCTTTATTTCTTCATGTTCAAAAAAACACGATTTTTTAGATATTATGGGGTTCAATCTTGTTTTTTTCTATTTTTTCAAAGACTTAGGCTTACTTGGAACATAACACAAATATCTATTTAGTAGAACGAGTAGGTTCCTCCGAGCAGAAGCTCGTATGCATAAACATCATATATGAGTAAATGACTTATAGCTTTTTGAAAAAAAAAAAAAAAATTTTGAAAAGAAATTGGTATCAGTAAGATTTCTGAAATATAAAGTAAATATATCTACATGTTGGGGGATATCTATAAAAAATCATATACATATAAAAATAAAAGGGATGCTATTTTTTAGTTTAACTCTAAGCAATTTTTGAATTACTCCTAAAGCTTCACATCATAATAGTGCTAGTTGATGAGGGTTACTTCGGAAACAAAAAAATTAAAGTTAAATTTATTGGGGTTATGTTACCTCCCAATTACAATACAATGCAACTAGGTCTAGTATAGTATGAGTTGGCGATCAGACCGGATATGGATAGAACTTATAGCGGGGTCTCGAAAACCGAGTAATTTCTGCTGGGCCTTTATCCTTTTTTTAGGTTCATTAGGGTTTTTATTGGTTGGAATTTATAGTTATCTTGGTAGGTATTTTATACCGTTATTTCCCTCTCAGCAAATCATTTTTTTTCCACAAGGAATCGTGATGTCTTTCTATGGGATTGCGGGTCTTTTTATTAGTTCATATTTGTGGTGCACAATTGCGTGGAATGTGGGTAGCGGTTATGATCGATTCGATATAAAAGAAGGAATAGTGTGTATTTTTCGTTGGGGATTTCCTGGAAAAAATCGTCGGATCCTCCTGCGATTCCTTATGAAAGACATTCAATCCATCAGAATGGAAGTTAAGGAGGTTTTTTTTTCTCGTCCTATACTTTATATCGAAATCAGGGGCCAGGGGTCCATTCCCTTGACTCGTATCGATGAGAATTTGACTCTACGAGAAATTGAACAGAAAGCCGCTGAATTGGCCTATTTCTTGCGTGTACCAATTGAAGTTTTTTGAAAAAAAAAAGTGAAAGCTTTCTTATTCTTAGCAAAAGGTAAAGAAAAAACGATAACTCAAGAATTCCCTTATTTTCTATAGCAAAACTTAACTGAAGTTTCTGCTGAACTCTGATTAGAACAAAAAAAGTAAACATACACGGAACAACGAAATAATTTTTGCCCATAAATTCTTTTTTTTTTTTTATGCGTAGTTAAATCCACTGAAATCAATTCATTAACAAAAGAAGTAAGAAATTTAAATAATAGATTCATCTCATATATCACAACATTTCGGAATAAAGAATTTCTATTAATTATTCCTGTACTGCGGGTCACCGGCGAGTTTTTTTTTTCGAAATTTTTTGATATCTTGATACCCGGGGAGTTCTTGCGTCTCGAAATTCAAATAATATTCATTAAAAAAAATGGCTCTTTCATGCAGTCATCCAAAGGAGATAATTTCTTCGACTTTGAGCAATTGATATATATTGAAAGAATATTATATATAATATTCGAGTTTATTTAGTCATTCTTGGACTCTTTATTATTCTATTTCTATATTCTATATTGTTTTCCTCTATTCTTTCTAAATTCAAGGACCAAACACTGTACCGAATCACAAATAAAAAATAGGGATTGGATTCAGGCTCGAGACTTGTAATGTAATAGAACTGATACTTGATAGAAATATTAGTATCGTATAGAGTCAACGAATGAGCCAAGTTCATTTCAAAATTCACAGACGGGCAAATGGCAAAAAAGAAAGCATTTATTTCCCTTCTATATCTTGCATCTATAGTATTTTTGCCTTGGTGGATCACTCTCTCATTTACATTTAACAAAAGTCTGGAATCTTGGGTTAATAATTGGTGGAATACTAGGCCCTCTGAAATTTTTTTGAATGATAGTGAAGAAAAGGGTATTCTAAAAAAATTCATAGAATTAGAGGAACTATCCCTCTTCGACAAAATGGTAAAAGACTACCCGGAAGGGCGTTTACAAAAGCTTCATGCTGGAGTCTACAAAGAAACGATCCAATTGATTAAAGTGCACAATGAGAGTCGTATACATACGATTTTACATTTCTCAACAAATATAATTTATTTCCTTATTCTAAGTGTTTATTCTATTCTAGGTAATAAAGACCTTATTTTTCTTAACTCTTGTCTTCAAGAATTTATATATAATTTAAGCGACACAATAAAAGCTTTTTCTATTCTTTTATTAACCGATTTATGCATAGGATTCCATTCACCCCATGGTTGGGAACTAATGATTGGTTCTATCTACATAGATTTTGGATTTGATCATTATGATCAAATTATATCCGGTCTTGTTTCTACTTTTCCAGTCATTTTAGATACAATTTTCAAATATTTGATTTTTCGTTATTTAAATCGCGTATCTCCGTCACTTGTAGTGATTTATCATTCAATGAATGATTGAAAAATGATCGAACGGTCCAATTAGAATGTTCCTTACATTGTACATAAGTAAAAGAGTCAAAAATGTACTTATTCTTTTTCTTTCTAGCCACCCCGGGGGATTCCTTCAATATTCCACCCAAATTATTTCAGTAAATAGCAGAATCGTAGATAAGTCACTAGTATAGTTCCTTATCTAATTTTATTGTAGAAATTTTGGGGATCAATGATTGGACCATGCAAACTATAAATACTTTTTCTTGGATAAAGGACGATATTATTCGATTCATTTCTGTATCGCTCATCATATATATAATAACTCGGGCACCCATTTCAAATGCGTATCCCATTTTTGCACAGCAAAGTTATGAAAATCCACGAGAAGCGACTGGACGTATTGTATGTGCCAATTGTCATTTGGCGAACAAACCCGTGGATATCGAAGTTCCACAAGCGGTACTGCCCGATACTGTATTTGAAGCAGTTGTTCGAATTCCTTATGATCTGCAACTGAAACAAGTTCTTGCTAATGGTAAAAAAGGGGCTTTGAATGTAGGGGCTGTTCTTATTTTACCTGAGGGTTTTGAATTAGCCCCCCTCGATCGTATTTCGCCCGAGATTAAAGAAAAGATGGGAAATCTGTCTTTTCAGAGCTATCGCCCCGCTAAAAAAAATATTCTTGTGATAGGTCCTGTTCCTGGTCAAAAATATAGTGAAATCACCTTTCCTATTCTTTCCCCGGACCCCGCTACTAAGAAAGATGTTCACTTCTTAAAATATCCCATATACGTAGGCGGAAACAGGGGAAGGGGTCAGATTTATCCCGACGGGAGCAAGAGTAACAATAATGTTTATAACGCTACAGCGGCGGGTATAGTAAGCAAAATCATACGAAAAGAAAAAGGGGGATACGAAATAACCATAGTGGATGCATTGGATGGACGTCAAGTGGTTGATATTATCCCTGCAGGACCAGAACTTCTTGTTTCCGAGGGCGAATCTATTAAACTGGATCAACCCTTAACAAGTAATCCTAATGTGGGTGGATTTGGTCAGGGGGATGCCGAAATAGTCCTTCAAGATCCATTACGCATACAAGGCCTTTTGCTCTTTTTGGCATCTATTATTTTGGCACAAATCTTTTTGGTTCTTAAAAAGAAACAGTTTGAGAAGGTTCAATTATCCGAAATGAATTTCTAGATCCGCGGATTTATCAATACCAAGTTATAAAAATAACCAAATTCTTGTTGGAAATTGTGTTATGTAATTCTCTATGACCAAAAACTTATGAAAATCCTTTTGCTTGTTTTGTTTATATTGTTTTTTTCTATTATATTTTGCAAATTACTTGTACCGCATTACTAGTGATAGTATTGTTTTTTCA